TTGGGATCGATAAACCTTTTGAACCTTATTAACCAAAGAGATACGACTTTGCACTATAGTTAGCTCAGCACCAATCAGGAATGCCCAAGGAATTCCAAGAATTCTTGTTATACATTTGTTCCAAGTCTCAATCCTCTTTTCGAGATTCATCGATATTGAATCAATCGAACGCACTTCTAACACCTGTTCCACTTTTGGAAGACCTTGCGTTATATCACCAGATCTTGATTTTTCATATATAAATGTAACTAATGTATCTCCTTCGTAAAGGATTTCCCCATAATGTCCATGAACAGTTGCTCCTGGAGTAGCCAAATAAGGCTTAGCTGATCGTATTACCACAGAGTCAACTTGAAGAATTAGAACTTGACCCGATTTTAAATGCGGTCCTTTTTTGGCTATACATACATTTTCACAAAGAAACTGCCCAAGACTAACGATTGTAGATGTCTCTTCACAACAATTGTAATGCAGAAAATACCAATTCAAATTGAATGGATTCAAAATGATGTTACTGCACGAATAGGGATTATAAATTTTACCTTTTTCATCCAGTAAATAATATTTAAGGATTTGAAAAATCTGTTTTAAATTGTCAAGTTGCAAATAGTTAGTTACCAAGATTTGATTATGGGTTATTAAATCGGAAAATAAATCAAAATTATAAATTGGAAAGCCTGTTCCTAAGGGGCCCAACGGATTCCTAATTGGAATTAGGGGGTCCTCTTTGATTGATTCTTTTATCACATTGGGAGATTTTACATCGTTGAATGGGCCTGTTCGAGAACAATTGGATGATGACAAAATTATCAAAGATTGAGATTCCTTATTTCGATTCAATAACGTATGAATAGTTCCTTGATTTGGATTAAGGGATTCTTGAATCCTTGCCTTGGAATAGGAATAAACGGAAGAAAACGGATTGACATTAGCGCGATCTGATCCATTCTCAGAGATTAATCCTGAACCCGACAGATCATTTCTTTTTCCGGTATACAAAATAGGTGACTTCGCTAAGTCGATTCTTAGAAAATCTCTAATTAAACCATTTGTCCTTATTTCAACAAAGGAAGCACAGGCCTTTTCGATCTTTTTGTCTTGGTCCCAATTCAACACTAAACAAGTCCGAACTAATTGAATACTTGTGTCCCAAATTTCAAGAATTGGGTCGTAATAAAGGATATAGTTGACAACTCGAAGTTGTAGATTGTCGCTTTCTTGCAAGAGATCCGGTGGGAAAAGTCTTCCTAAATTTATACCATCCGTTTTTTTATATGGGACTACAGGTTGAACCAAAACAAAATATTTTTTTTCATACCTGGAAAGTTTCATTCGTTGGATATAGAGCCAATTTTTCAATTTTTTGTATTCTTTGGAATTTTGTTTTCCCCCTCCTGGTGGTATCAATCGGAATGCCTTGTTTGTCTTTCCAGGAAAATGGATATCTCCAGAAAAGATTATTAGTTTAATTTTTTCTGCTTTTTTCTTCACTCGGACCAATCCACCTACCCGACTTCTTCTATTTAAAGTGATTTGTGTATCTATCCCAATAATACTATTGTGCCGTACCATTATGGAACAAGATTCGGCCAAAATGTGGACTTCCACGGGAATAAAAAAAAACGGATTTACTTCCTTTTGGTATTTTGGCCAAAATACCTTGACTCCTCGATACTCAATCAACTCCTCTTCATTAACGATTGAATTCAGTTCTCTAGTCTCATATTTAGTAAGTCCCGAGCTCTTTCTTATATATCGAGGATCGTCGAAATAAGCAAGAATACTATTTCTACGGAGAATACCATTTCGGGGGATTTCAATTGAGATACCTGAAGAAGGTATTAATTGGTTCTCGCCCTCTTGAATCGATTCGAGTGGGATGATGACTCTATTTCTTCGCCTCTTTGCCAATAAATCCGAATTCCCCTCGAGAACGGCCGGATTTCTGAGATTACAACGACCGGTACATGTCATTCGATTAAGTTCTGAATAATCAGGAATCCTATCTCCTTTTTGATTTTTACCAGAAAAATACGAACTAAAAAATTTGTGTCTCACTTGATTATTAGTTACTGAGGGGTTAGAAATATATCTTCGCTTAACAGAAAGAGAATAAGCGTTCATTTGATCTTGATCCTTGTGGATCGAACAGGGACCTGGACTGGATCTCCAGGGCTCCCCTAATAATATCCATAAATGACTTGTTTTTGGTAAGAGATGAATATTACCATATGTAAATTCAGGTGCATGGTACACATCGGTATTCCAGTGCATTTCGCCTTCTGAGTCAGAATAAATATGTTTTCGAACCTTCTCTTTCAAATTCAAAGTGGATGTTCTCGCGCGAATCTCAGCAATGACTTGTTCTGATTCTACATATTGATCGTTTTGAACTAAAAGAAAACTTTTGGGCGGAATACACACATTGTGTATAATATCTTCACTTTCAATAGTTACATACAAGTCTCTAGAACATAGAAAAGCAGGATGTCCATGACGTGTACGTGTCGGATGAACCAAATCCTCATTGAATTTTATTTTTCCATTAGAAGGGGCTCGGACATGTTCTGCAGTACCCCCTGTGAATACTCCGCCGGTATGAAAAGTTCTTAATGTTAATTGAGTACCTGGTTCTCCAATAGATTGACCTGCAATAATACCTACAGCTTCTCCCAATTCGACCAGGTCGTCGTGAGCTGGGCTTCGGCCATAGCATAGTTGACAAATCCAAGATGTACTCCTACAAGTAAAGGGGGTTCGAATAGAGATTGGTTGTGCTCTAAAAGTTATGAATCTATTAACAAGTCCAACCCCAATATCTTGATTTCTAGTAGCAATGCATCGCGAACCTATATATATATGATCCGCTAATACACGCCCAATTAATGTTTGGATAAAAATCCTGTCGGTCATCATTCCATTTCGAGGACTTACAGAAATACCTCGGACGGTGCCACAATCTGTTCGACGTACAACAATGTGTTGAACTACTTCAACAAGTCTGCGCGTGAGGTATCCTGCATCTGATGTTCGGATAGCGGTATCCACAACTCCTTTACGGGCTCCGTAGCAAGAAATAATATATTCTGTTAAAGAGAGTCCTTCGCGTAAATTGCTTTGAATGGGTAAATCAATCATTTGACCTTGGGGATCCGACATTAATCCTCTCATACCTACTAATTGATGTACCTGAGATGCATTTCCTCTGGCTCCCGAAAAAGACATTATATGGACTGGATTAAAAGGATCGGTCATCCGAAAATTAGGATTCATTTCTTGTCGCAAATATTCACTTGTGGCATACCAGATCTCGATCGATTGACGTAATTTTTCTACCGCGTGTACATTCCCATAATGATGGTGTTTTTCCAAAATAAAACTTTGTTGTTCAGCGTCTTGAACTAGCCATCTTTTAGAAGGTATTGTTAAAAGATCATCAATTCCTAATGAAATGGATGCGGCGGTAGCTTGTCGGAAACCCAGAGTCTTTACTTGATCCAGGATATGTGATGTATATCCGATTCCATAGTGATCAATAAATCGACTAATAAGTCGTTTCATGGCAGTTCCGTCTATCACTTTATTGTGAAAGACCTGAGTGGGCCGTTCTGCCATCAGTACCTCCATATTGCGCTGAGTAGAATTTGACAATGGGTTTGAGTCAGTGATTGGACAACTTCCTTTTCTAGATCTTGATTCACGTAGAAATTCCGCAATTTTATAGTCCTAGTTAACTCGGCGAGACTCGAATTCCCGCTGGTAGCATAGAATTACAACAGCCCTGCCAAAACCCCTGTATGGCTTCTTCTATTTCTCGATAAAGAGAAATATGCCCAAGAGTGGTTCGAATATATATATAAAGAATTTCTTTTTTTATACTTTTTACTATTAGATAGTGTCCATAAATCTCATAATAGGTCCCCAAAGCTTCATAGTGAATTTCAATGGGAGCTTCTCTTGCAGCAATAACGCGTTGATCTAGTCGCCACCGCAGCCACAAAGGACTACCTAAATTGATTCGTTTTTGCCGAAAAGCTCCAATTGCATCATAGGCGTTACAAAAAAACGGTTCTTTTGTTTTTGTATACTTATAGTTATTATCTTCATTTTGATAGTTTCTACCATTACACGGATTATACCTATTTACACAAATACCCCGACGATTTCCACTCGTTAAGACATAGAGTCCACTAAGCATATCTTGAGTTGGTGCAGAAATGGGATCTCCAATAGTTGGAGACAAAAGATTCATATGAGAAAACATAAGTAAACGTGCCTCTGCTTGAGCCTCCAAAGATAAAGGCACATGAACAGCCATTTGATCCCCGTCAAAGTCCGCATTGAAGCCCTTACAAACTAATGGGTGTAAACAAATAGCGCGCCCTTCTACTAAAATGGGGAGGAATGCCTGTATGCCTAATCTATGCAGAGTAGGCGCTCTATTCAGCAATACAGGATGGTCATCCAGAATTTCTTGAAGTATTTCCCATACAATCGGTTTTTTTTTACGAATTTGACTCTTAGCAACTCCGATGTTCGAAGCAAGATGTTTTCTAATTAGGTCACGAATTACAAATGCCTGGAAAAGTTCTATTGCTATTTCGCGAGGCAATCCACATCGATGTAATGAAAGTGAAGGGCCCACGACAATCACTGACCGCCCTGAATAATCGACGCGTTTACCAAGCAGAGTCTCGCGAACTCTTCCTTCTTTGCCTTCAATTACATCTGAAAGCGACTTGTAAACTCTGTTATGATCATCCCTCATTGGTTGTCCGCAGATTCCATTATCAAGAAGTGCATCCACTGCTTCTTGTAGCAATTTTTCCTGAGATATTATTAATTCTTCTGGCGTAGCTATACTTGTTGTTAATAGATCTGTAAGAGTATTATTCCGATAGATAATTCTTCTATAGATTTCATTAATATCCGAGGTCACCAGTTTATCCTCATCTATATGATAAATTGGTCTCAACTCAGGAGGAAGAACTGGTAATAGA